CGGTTTACGAAGATTCTTATCTTGATATCCATCAAGATAATTGGGAATTGGGAAAACTTAAAGAAGAGAAAACTTATTTTTGGTTTGAAAAACCTATTGTAACTTTTCTTTTCGATTATAAACGATGGAACCGCCCATTGAGATATTTAACAAATGATAGGTTTGAAAATGCTATACGAAATGAAATGGCACAATATTTTTTTTATATATGCCCAAATAAAGGAAAAAATCTAATCTCTTTTACATATCCGCCAAGTTTATTATTTATATAAATATTTATTTATATAAATAAGTAATAAAAAATAAAGTAATAAAAAATAAGTAATAAAAAAATGAATACAAAAGAAAAATACAAGAATAGATAAGACGAAATTCGCCCACCTCCCATATATTTTATCCCTTCACCTATAAAGAAACTAATAACACCAATCCCATTTATCATTCCATCAATTACATGTCTATCAAAAAACTGAACTAGTTTAACTAATTCTCTTACATTTCCAGTAAAAATCTTAGTATAAAAAATATCTATATAACCACGATTATATGACCAGTTATATATCACATTTTTTATTAAGTCGAATAAAATTATCGTGCGGCTCTTCTTCACAAATGAATTGACTAAACTCAAATTCTGTATAGATGAATAAACAGATCCATATAAAATGGATGCTATAAATAATCCAAAAAAGGCTATACTTACTGAAAAAACTGCATTTTTTAAAAAATCATAAAAATACGAAGGCTCATTTTGATGGAAAAATTTTGTAGATGGAGTTAACCACTTTGACAATAGATCAGGATCTAGTCCACCAAAATGAATTCCGATTGATCCAATCAATAAAGTAAATAATACCAATATAAGCATGGGAAATAACATAGTATTGTCCGACTCGTGAGGATAGGTGTAAGTATATTTATTTCTAAAGTAAGTACTAAAGTATCGTACTCTATTTTGAAAAACATTTTCAATTTGATATGTATTTTTTGACAAAAAATAAACCTTAGTATTCATTGTTGAAAACAGTACTTTTTTTTTTATTTCTTTGGGTACTTCTTTTCCCCATAAAGATATTGAATAGAAAGAACTATTTTTAGCGCTACTGTAATTTTGAAAATGAATACGCAAATGTCCATCAAAGGTAAGTAAATACATTCGAAACATATAAAATGCAGTGAATCCTGCTGTAAATGAAGCGATTATTGCGAAAATTGGTGAATACAACCAACTATCATTAAGAATTTCGTCTTTCGACCAAAAACAAGCAAGAGGTGGAATACCACAAAGAGAAAGTGTACCTAATAAAAAAGTAATTCTTGTAATTGGAATATATTTTGTTAACCCTCCCATAAGAACCATATTTTGACTTTTTTCTGGTGAAAATCCAACAATGGATTCCATTGAATGAATAATGGATCCAGATCCTAAAAACAATAAAGCTTTCGAATAGGCATGAGTGATCAAATGGAATAAAGCAGCCTTATAAGAACCTATACCCAGAGCTAATATAATATAACCCAATTGAGACATGGTAGAATAGGCTAAACTTCTTTTAATATCTCTTTGAGCAAGAGCCAAAGTAGCTCCTAATAATACTGTTATTACACCTATTAAGGAAATAAGATTCATTATGTAAGGTATGACTATGAAAAGAGGAAGAAGACGAGCTACAAGAAAAATTCCTGCTGCTACCATAGTAGCAGCATGTATAAGAGCCGAAATGGGAGTGGGTCCTTCCATAGCATCAGGTAACCATATGTGAAGGGGAAATTGTGCGGATTTGGCAACTGCGCCGAGGAATAAAAAAGAAGCACAAAGAGTAATAAATAAAGAATTTACTCCATTATTATTAATTAATTGAGTAACTATTTCGAACAAATCTCGAAATTCTAAACTACCCGTTATCCAATAAAATCCTAAAATTCCTAATAATAAACCAAAATCCCCTATACGATTGGTTACAAAAGCTTTTTGACAAGCACTTGCTGCAATTGGTCGTGTGAACCAAAAACCTATTAATAAATAGGAACACATTCCTACAAGTTCCCAAAAAATATAAATTTGTATTAAATTAGAACTAGTAACTAATCCCAACATGGAAGTATTGAAAAAACTCATACAAGCGAAAAATCTCAAATATCCTCGATCATGAGACATATAATTATCACTATAAATAAGAACCATGATTCCAACAGTAGTAATTAATATTGGCATAATAGAAGTAAGCGGATCAATCAAGTGTCCGAACTCTAAAGAAAAATCATTATTCACAGTCCAAGACCATAGATATTGATAGATAAAATTTCCGTTTATTTGCTGAATAGAAAGATTAACAGAAAATACCATAGCTATAGTTAGCATCAAAACACTCGGAAAAGCCCACATACGTCGAATATTTTTTGTTGCTGCAGGAATAAGTAGAAGTCCAAATCCTATTAACATAGTAATAGGAAATGGAAGAAAAGGTATTATCCATGCATATTTATATGTATGTTCCATAAAAAACAAAAATTTTAGTTTTTTTCTTATAATTGTTTCCGATTCACCAATTTTTATTGCTTTTGAAGAAAACAATAAAAAAATGAAAAAAAAAAGATATGAAACCTTAAATATTCTTATTTTATATTTTTCTTACCTTTTTCAGATATTTCAAAAATTTGAAAAAGGTATAAATTGTTGCTTAAATGCTTTGTCCAAATAGCTCGATATAGAGTCATTTTTTATTTATTAATTAATTTTTTTACTATCATATTCATTTTTTTTTTTTGAAGTAGAAAAATATTTTTTATAAAAAAAAGAGAAGGAGAATATGATAGTAAAAAAATTAATTAATAACTAGACTAGAATTATATTCTAGTAATATATAACCATATCCTATACTATAGTAAGCAAAGAAAAAGTAAGAAAAGTAAGCAAAAATAACTATACCAATATCAGTAGAATATGGATATGGATATATAGTTTTCATCAATAAATCAACTAATTCTTCTAGTAATTTTTTTTTATTTTTTAATTTCGATTTTTTATGAAATTGATTGATTGGATTGAAATCCAATAAGATAAGAAAATATCAGAAATCTTATAAAAATCCTTACTTCTTATATTCTAGAACTTAATAAAAAAAAAAAAAAACGTAAAATCAAAGTTCCTTTTCTTAGCTAACGGAATGTCTTGTTTAACATATTAACTACTAGAAAATTCCTTTAAAAATTTTTCTTTCTTTTCTTCTATTTTTTCCTAGTTTATTATATATGTAACACACATGTATATATAAACAATATATTTGTTTTGTTTAAAAAAAAGGACTATCGACGAAATTAAATTAAATATAATATAAAAAATGACTAAAACTAAAGAAAAAAAAAAACGATCCATATTGATCAATACATGTCTTTCACATACAACAATAAAAAGGAAGCACTTTTTTTTTTATGGCAGTTCCAAAAAAACGTACTTCTATATCAAAAAAACGTATTCGTAGAAATATTTGGAAGAAAAAGGGAAATTTAGTTGCAATAAAAGCCTTTTCTTTAGCAAAGTCAGTTTCTACGGTAAATTCAAAAAGTTTTTTTGTTCGGCAAACAAATAAGAAAATCTTGGAATAATTTGAAATCTGTGATTTAAAGAACTTTTCTATTTCTATATATAGAATATAAAAATTTTTCATTAACTTATGTATTTATTTACCTCCTCAAGATTAGTTAGAACTAGCAGCTATTTTATGTCGAATATTAACTTATCTGTCTGCTAGTTTGGTTCTAAGTATTATTTTATTTCTTTTCCCAGTAGAAATTTTTTTCCATTAGGAAAAGAAATAAAATGAAATTTTAATGAATATTAAAACTGTTTTATTATATGTCTATCTCAAGATCAAATGAAATTTTTTTTGTTTACTAATTATTATTCTATATTTAAATTATGTACATAACAAACAACAAATATTAAAATATTAATATAATTATTATATAAATTATTATATATATATATATATATTTTCTATATAATTACTATATAATTAGAATAATTAATTAAATAATTAGAATAATTAATTAAATAAATACATTAAAAAGTAGACTAAAAATAATATTTTTCGAAAACGAGTCTTTTAATTTCTAATTTAATTTATTTAATTTAGTAATTAAATTTTGATATGTATAAAATCATCCTATTTATTTAATTTATATATATTTTATATTTTTTTTTATAAAAAAGATCTTTCTAAGTTTTCTACTAAGTTTTCTAAGTGTTATTAAAAATGAAAAGAATACTTTAGTTTAAACAAAAGAGTTTAAAAGAACCCTTATTCATCCATTTCCTAAAGAAAAATTCCTAAAGAATAACTATGTCGGATTCTAGAATCTACAGCTAGACGATTCAACATGAATTGACTATTATTATTTCAAGTAAGCCACTATTATTTCAAGTAAGCCGCTATGGTGAAATTGGTAGACACGCTGCTCTTAGGAAGCAGTGCTAGAGCATCTCGGTTCGAGTCCGAGTGGCGGCATACTCTAAAAGAAATAGAATGGATCTTATAATGTATTTAATTCCCGATTTCAATTCTGTAATGAGACCCCTTTTATGTATGATATTTGCGACTTTAGAACATATATTAACTCATCTCTCTTTTTCGATCGTTTCAATTGTGATTGTGATTCATTTGATGATTCTATCAGTTCACGAAATCATCGGATTACGCCATTCGTCGGAAAAAGGAATGTTAGCTACTTTTTTTTCTCTAACAGGATTATTAGTTATTCGTTGGATTTCTTCGAGACATTTTCCATTAAGTAATTTATACGAGTCATTGATCTTCCTTTCGTGGAGTTTTTCCATTATTCATATGGTTTCCAAGCTATGGAATCATAAAAATGATTTAAGCACAATAACCGCGCCAAGTGCCATTTTTACTCAAGGTTTCGCTACATCTGGTCTTTCAAGTAAAATGCATCAATCAGCAATATTAGTACCTGCTCTACAATCTCAGTGGTTAATGATGCATGTAAGTATGATGTTATTGAGCTATGCGGCTCTTTTATGTGGTTCGTTATTATCAGTTGCTTTTTTAGTCATTACATTTCGAAAAAACATCGATAGTTTTTTTGGAAGTAAAAATTTATTAATAGTAATATTAATTAAATCATTTTTCTTTAGGAAGATCGAATACTTGAACGAAAAAAGAAGTGTTGTTAAAAGCACTTCTTTTCTTTCATTTCCAAATTATTATAAATATCAATTAATTCAGCGTTTGGATTATTGGAGTTATCGTGTTATTAGTTTAGGGTTTACCTTTTTAACCATAGGTATTCTTTCTGGAGCAGTATGGGCTAACGAAGCATGGGGGTCTTATTGGAATTGGGACCCCAAGGAAACTTGGGCATTTATTACTTGGACCATATTCGCGATTTATTCACATACTAGAACAAATCAAAGTTTGCACGGTACGAATTCGGCACTTGTAGCTTCTATAGGATTTCTTATAATTTGGATATGCTATTTTGGGATCAATCTATTAGGAATAGGTCTACATAGTTATGGTTCATTCACATAAAATCTAATTAAATTGTAGAAATTCCATGCGGAATAAGTAAGACATATATAATGAAAATTTGTGTGAGTTTTTAAGAACTGTTTGAATCTTAATTCAAACAGTTCTTAAAAACTTGGGATATAATTAACTTTATTATTTTTTTTTTTCGTTGTACAGCGAATAGAATAGTTTCAAAAATATTATAATTAAAAATTATAAGACTTTCTATCTCATTAAGAAAAAAAAAACTATCTATGAAAATAATTAGATAGGATAGCTTGTATCTTGTCAACTGATAAAGAAAGAACAAAATCGGGATAAATACCAATTCCTATTACGGGTAAAAGGATACAGATTGAAACAAATAGTTCTCGTGGTCCAGAATCCACGAAATTTGAGTTTAGAACATTGAAAAAATTGTATCCATAGAACATTTGCCGTAACATGGATAACAAATAAATAGGAGTTAATATCATTCCAATTGCCATTACAAGGGTAATTAATATTTTTGGCATTAAAAGATATTTTGGACTGGTAATTAGTCCAAAAAATACTACTAATTCCGCAACAAAACCACTCATTCCCGGCAATGCAAGAGAAGCCATCGAGAAACTACTAAACATGGTAAATATTTTTGGCATTGGAATGGATATTCCCCCCATTTCGTCGAGATAAACAAGACGTATTCTATCACAACTCATTCCTACCAAGAAAAAAAGTGCAGAACCAATAAATCCATGAGATAGTATTTGTAAAATGGCTCCGTTGAGTCCCATGTCGGTTATAGAACCAATTCCTATAATTGTGAAACCCATGTGCGATACAGAAGAATAGGCTATTCTTTTTTTTTGATTGCGTTGACCAAGCGAGGTTGAAGCTGCATAAATTATTTGGATTGCCCCCACTATCACTAACCAGGGAGAAAATATAGAGTGAGCATGTGGTAATAATTCCATATTGATACGAATCAATCCATATGCTCCCATTTTTAATAAGATTCCCGCGAGAAGCATACATGTACTGTAATGTGCTTCTCCATGGGTATCTGGTAACCATGTATGTAGGGGTATAATCGGTGATTTGACAGCATAAGCAATAAGGAAGCCCAAATAGAATATTATTTCTAATGTCACAGGATATGACTGATTAGCTAATCTGTCAAAATCCAATGTCGGTTCATTGGAACCATATAAACCCATACTTAGAACTCCTATTAAGAGAAAAATGGAACCCCCCGCAGTGTACAAAATAAACTTTGTAGCCGAGTACAAACGTTTCTTTCCTCCCCACATAGATAAAAGTAAGTAAACAGGAATTAATTCTAACTCCCACATGATAAAAAAAAGTAAAAGATCTCTAGAAGAAAATAATCCTATTTGACCACTGTACATTGCTAACATCAGGAAATAGAATAATCGTGAATTTCGAGTAACAGGCCAAGCTGCTAAAGTAGCTAAAGTAGTGATAAAGCCTGTTAGTAAAATAGGTCCTATGGAAAGTCCGTCGATTCCCAGTCTCCAGTGAAAATTGAAAACATTTATCCATTTAGCATCCTCTTCTAATTGAATTAATGGATCGTCTAATTGGAAATGATAACAGAAGACATAGGTTGTTATAAGGAGTTCTAATAAACAAATACAAATAGTATACCATCTAAATACCTTATTTCCCTTATGAGGGAGAAAGAAAATGGAGGAACCCGCGAATATTGGCAAAACTATAAGTATTGTTAACCAAGGGAAATAACTCGTGATAAAGACAAGATGCGTTTTGACCAAAAAGCCCGTGCTCAAGAAAATATATTCTTTTGAGCACGGGCTTTTGTCGGTAAAAAGGAATCAAATGATTCAAGTGGAATTTCTTATAACGTATCAATAAGATAGACCCATGCTGCGAGTTGTTTCATGCCATAAATAAACACGGACACTCAAAAAATCTGTTGGACAGGCGGATTCACATCTTTTACAACCTACACAGTCTTCCGTTCTTGGCGCGGAAGCAATTTGCTTAGCTTTACATCCGTCCCAAGGTATCATTTCCAATACATCTGTGGGGCAGGCTCGTACACATTGAGTGCACCCTATACATGTATCATAAATTTTTACTGAATGTGACATTGGGTCTATAAATTCCAGTTTTGAACATAAAAAATTTTCGATCTGGTAAAGTAAAAAAAAAAATAAGAAATTTATAATTATATAATTTTTTATATATTTATATATATTTTCTTTATATATAGAAACCAGATGAATCAATGATTTATCAAAAAAAATCTTAAGAATCAAAATTTTTTTAAATCTGTTCATCAGAAGGGACCAAGCGACTTTGATTTATCTTTCAACAACCATGATCATATGAGTCGCATGAATCACACGTGCAACTTCACGTTGACTAATGGATCGTCAATATTTCAATATAAATATATATTGAAATATTACTATACATATTAGTATTATTTGTAAATAAATATATAAAAGACACTGAAATGATATTTTATAGAATAGAAAGTTTTTTCTACAATTTCTATATATATATATATATATTCTATTTATATTTATTTATATTATAGTTATGGCTAATTTTTCAACAAACTTGATTGATTAATACGAGTTGATTTTCTGTTACGATAGATCGATGAAACAATAGCTAGCCCAATAGCAGCTTCCGCCGCTGCAATCGCTATAATAAAGATTGAGAAAATCTCGCCTTTTAATTGGCGACTATCAAATATATCAGAAAATAGTACGAGATTAATATTAACCGAATTTAGTATAAGTTCAAGACACATAAGTGCTCTAACCATGTTTCGACTTGTGATCAATCCATAGATACCGATTGCAAATAAATAGACACTCAAAAAAAGTACATGTTCGAACATCATTGACTAACTCCTGATCAACCTCGATTCGTTTCAATATGAACAAAAATTCAACCAAGTTGATTGACTAGAATCGAGCAATTACATAAAAAAGGGAGTATTGACAGTAGATTAAACTAAAAATTTTTTTAATTCTAACTAAACTATTTATTATTGACGAGCCATAGTAATTGCGCCTATCAAAGAAACTAAAAGAATTATAGAAATTAGTTCAAACGGAAGATAAAAATCTGTTGATAAATGAATTCCAATTTGTTGAACGTTATTTATAAAGTCTTGCTCTATAATCTGATTTGATCTTGTAGTCCAAATAATTCCGTACCATGATGTATCTGCGATAGTAGTAATTAGTGAAAAAAGAATACTTATACAAACCAGTGAAGTGACTCCATCTCCAATAGTCCAAAGATAGGAGTCGTTAGAATATTCTGAACCATTCACGAACATAACAGCAAATATGATTAAGACATTTATGGCTCCCACATAAATAAGAAGCTGGGCGGCAGCTACAAAAAAGGAGTTTGATGAAATATAGAATAAGGATATACAAACAAGAACCGATCCCAACGAAAAGGCGGAATAAATTGGATTAGTAAACAATACTACTCCTAGACCTCCTAATATAAGAAATAATCCCAGAAATACTACAAGTATATCATGTATTGGTCCAGGTAAATTCATTATGTATAAGAGAAAAATCAGTCAAAATGTTTCATGACCTTACTAAATAGTCCAGGAAAGAGAAGGGTGTTCCCCTTATTTTTTTTTCTTATATATGATGAGTTTTTTTTTAATGCAATTAAATCTTAATATGGATGGATTACTGTGGTTATAGATAAAGTTATTAAAATTATTGGCCAATCTTTTCTTTTTTCTTTTAGAGATTCTAATTTTTTAATCTTTTAAAATAATTAAGAAAACACATATTCACAGTTTAAATCAAAGAGTGATTCTCAATAATCAATAGTTAATAAGATAAGTTTCTTAGGTTCTCATAAAAAAAAAAGACTTGTTTCTGTTTATCTTTATATAAAAAAATATTAGTAATCAGTAATCGTTCTTGAATCAAGGGGTTTATCTTTATCCATTTTGATTTGACTGGAATTCATAATTGTTTGAATTGTGTAATCTCCAATTACTGACATTGGTAACCGACCTAATGCAATTTGATTATAATTTAATTCGTGACGATCATAAGTTGAAAGTTCATATTCTTCAGTCATCGATAAACAGTTTGTTGGACAATACTCGACACAATTACCACAAAATATACAGACTCCAAAATCAATACTATAATTAAACAATTGTTTCTTTTTAACCTCTCTTTTAAACCTCCAATCAACAACGGGTAGATCTATGGGACATACACGAACACATACCTCACAAGCAATACATTTATCAAATTCAAAATGAATTCGACCGCGGAAACGTTCTGATGTGATCAATTTTTCATAAGGATATTGAATAGTTACAGGTAAACGATTTGTATGGGATAGGGTAATTATGAAACTTTGACCAATGTACCTTGCCGCCCGTATTGTTTGTTGACCAAAATTTATAAACCCGGTCACCATAGGGAACATATTGTGGATCTCCGTTAATAATTTGATGTTTCTTTCTCTTGTTTAAGATCAGTTATGAATAGAGAATATTATTATCTTATTCTATTCTTTATAGGTAAATAAGTTGGGAAGAAGTTGTCAATAATAGATTACCCAGAGAAATAGGTAAAAGAAATTTCCATCCAAAATTTAAAAGTTGGTCCATTCTCAGTCTAGGTAAAGTCCATCTTGCTGTGATAGGAATGAACAAAAACAAATAAGCTTTAGCTAATGTAATAAATATACCAATTGTTATTCCAAAAACTCCTGTCATTTTATTTATTCCGAAAAATTCAGGAATAGATATATACGGAATAGAGAAATTCCACCCGCCTAAGTAAAGAACTATTATAAATAATGAAGAAACTAATAAATTTAGGTAAGAAGCAAGGTAAAATAGAGCATATTTAATACCCGAATATTCTGTTTGATAACCTGCTACTAATTCCTCCTCTGCTTCTGGTAAATCAAAAGGTAATCTCTCACATTCTGCTAGAGAAGAAATTAGAAAAACAACAAACCCTATAGGCTGACGCCACAGATTCCACCCCCAAAAACCATATTTTGACTGTGACTCAACTATATCAACTGTACTTGAACTGTTAGATAATCATAGTCGATAATAGCATTACTGTTCATATCGCTATTTCAAAACCGTACATGAGACCTCAGCTTCATACGGCTCCTCTATGGTCACAAATAAATGTAAGTACTTGGTTGGTATTATTGTAATTTTTAGATTCTAATTATAATACCGGGAAGTCCAAAATTAGACCAACGAAATTCCGTCTGCTAGAATAAAAAAGCGCTTCCGAATTGATCTTTTCCATTAAAATTAAAATTTCTCTTTATTCGGTAATAACTTAATCCTTAAATAAAATACTCGTTATATCAATAAATTAGGTTTTATCAATAACTAATAACTCTAAAGAAAGAATTAGTTAGAAAGAATTGATCATAAATTCCAAATTTATGATTAAGAATTCCATGTATGTATATAGTAGATATGAATATTGAAGGGGGAAAAGAAATAAGAAATAAATATCCTGTATCGTATTTTTTTGTTTCATTTTTCCCATTCAATATTTTGCATTCTATTTCTTTTGCTCCTGTCCTATTCTTCTTTCTCAGAGGAGAGGAGGTACTCTGAAAATATATATATATATATATATAAGGATTAATTCGTTTTTTATAGTTATTTCTTTAATCAGTGAATAAGAGCATACTCGAGATCGGAATCGTGGAGAAGTACTACTTGGTCATTTCTACCAACTTAAAGTCCTCATTATGATTCGTTTTATCCAAAGCTTTATGCAAAAAAATCCTTTTTTTTATCTTAAATTATCTCCATTACTAATCTTTTGTGTACCTTGGTGTTCCTAACTGTCCACTGATTTTTTATTGATCTCCAGTATGGTAATAAATACAAGACAGTAGTAGAAACCCCATACGGGTGATCTTTTGTACCCGCTTCAAGATATGATAATTGGTCAAAGAATCTTAACCTTGGGGTAAACAGTTTATACTGCTTATGTTTCTATTCTCGTACATAGGGAATGAGATTTAATCCTCTTACTGCAAATTTATAAGCAGTTTGCTTTTACTCATCTAACTATCTAGCTTAATTCATCAACCCTAATGATAAATAAAAAAAGAAAATATCCATTGAATATAATATATTCAATTTCTTTATTCTATTTCTAGTTCTAGAAAAGAGGGAAAATAATAATGTTCCGCCGAATCACACGTAGAGATATTGATAACACACATAGAGTTAATGGTATTTCATAACTGATAGATTGAGCAGCAGCCCGTAGACCACCTGAAAAAGAATATTTATTATTCGACCCATATCCTGACATAAGAAGTCCAATAGGGGCAATACTTGAAATGGAGATCCATAAAAAAACGCCTATACTAAGATCGGACAAAACAAGGTGATATCCAAAAGGAATTACTAAATAACTTAGTAGAACAGATATGACCGCTATAGACGGCCCCGCACTGAACAAACGAATATCTCCTCTAGATGGGAGGAGATCTTCTTTAAAAATTAATTTGGTTCCATCTGCTATAGCTTGAAGAATTCCCAATGGACCGGCATATTCAGGCCCAATGCGTTGTTGTATTGCTGCAGATATTTCTCTTTCTAACCACACAATTACTAGTACCCCTATTGTTATTCCCAATATAAGGGTGAAAATAAGAACAAAGATCCATATGAGTCCATAGACTTCTTTTAAAGATTCCGATCTAGAAAAAGAATTTATAGCTTGTATTTCCGCTTCTGTCATATCAATTATCATTTCAACGATCAACTTCTCCCATAATGATATCTATACTACCTAATATCGTCATGATATCTGCCAATTTCATTCTTTTAACTAGTTGAGGAAGAATTTGCAAATTGATAAAACCGGGTGGACGAATTTTCCATCTCCAAGGAAAAACACTACTATCTCCTATCAAATAAATTCCTAATTCTCCTTTTGGGGCTTCTACTCTCACATAAAGTTCTTGCTTCGACAATTCAAAATTGGGTGAAAGTTTTTTAGTAATAAATCTATATTCAAAATTATTCCATTCGGAATTTTTTGCTTTATCAAAACGTCGGACTTCTAAATTCTCATAAGGTCCTCCAGGAATTCCTTCTAGAGCCTGTTGAATAATTTTTATAGATTCCTTCATTTCACCGATTCGTACTAAATAACGAGCTAGTGAATCTCCTTCTTTTTGCCATTGGACTTCCCAATCAAATTTATTGTAACACTCATAACTATCAACTTTACGAAGATCCCATTGGATTCCAGAAGCCCGTAACATTGGTCCTGATAAACCCCAATTTATTGCCTCCTCGCCACCAATAATGCCCACTCCTTCAACGCGTTTCAAAAAAATAGGATTACGCGTAATAAGTTTTTGATATTCAACAAGTCCTGTTAAAGAATAATCGCAAAAATCCAAACATTTCTCTATCCAGCCATAAGGTAAATCGGTAGCAACTCCCCCAATACGGAAATAATTATGCATCATTCGCATACCTGTAGCGGCTTCGAATAGATCATATAACAATTCCCTTTCTCTGAAAATATAGAAAAAGGGAGTCTGTGCACCGATATCTGCCATAAAAGGTCCAAGCCATAATAAATGAGAAGCTATACGACTCAGTTCTAGCATAATTATTCTAATGTAACTAGCTCTTTTAGGTACTTGAACACTTTCTAATCGTTCTGGTGCATTTACTGTTATTGCTTCTGTGAACATAGTGGCTAAATAATCCCATCGTGTTACATAAGGCAAATATTGTATAATTGTTCGATTTTCCGCTATTTTTTCCATCCCTCTATGTAAATAACCCAATATAGGTTCACAATCAATAACATCTTCACCATCGAGAGTAACAATTAGTCGAAGAACACCATGCATTGATGGGTGGTGAGGACCCATATTCACTATCATGAGATCCTTTCTTGTAGTTGGTACAGTCATAACTTTTCTTCCTTAATTCAATTCAGTATTCCATGAATTTAGCAAAATGAAGTTGATCAAAATGCAAAATTTAATAACTAAAGAAAAAATTCAAACCAATCTTAAACTTAAAATTAACGAGTTTTTGACTCCCGAAGACCCAACTGGTTAATCAATTTCTTATAACGTACTCGATTTTTCTTTGACAAATAATCCAACAGCCGTTGACGTTTTCCCAGAATTTTTCGTAGACCTCTTTGTGATAAAAAATCTTTTTTCTGTAATTTTAAATGTGAAGTAAGTCTTTGTATCTTATCAGTGAAACTAAATACTTGAAATTCAACAGATCCACAGTTTTTTTCTTTTTCTTGTCGAATAGCCGAGATGAATGAAACCATAAAAACAAAATTTTCTTCTTTTTTTTTTCTTTTACGCGAATTTTACCGATCAGAAAAAATAAAAATATTTATTATACGTGTTATTTGCAGTTATTTAAATTTAGTAAAAAAAAGTTTCTCATTTCTTCATATAGAATTTTTTCTATCCAAATCAAATTGAAAATTTGATTTGGGTAAAAAGGAACGATCCATTTTTTTTTCAAGATTTTCCTATTCAGGAAAGAAAATGTTTTTTCAATAAAGAAAAATAGATATAAGATATAGAGGAAATATACTATGTTATATTTATATTTATTATATACTATTAATTAATATAATTAAAGAATTTAAAGAATTCTGAATCGCGGATACATATGTATTCTTGATATACTGAAATTACTGCCATTATTGGTATCAAACCAATAACGATTCATACAAGCTAAATCTTCTAATCGATAATTGGGCCAAAGAAAAAATTTGAATTTCATGAATTTCTTTGTATATGTATTAAGATGTTTTTCCTTGTTCAAAAATTGTCCACAGTTGTTTATGTTGTTTTGATTACAGAATATTGGATTTCTACCCATAATATTCCAATTCTGAGAATTAAAACAAATGAAAATTCTCAATTCTCTACGACGTCTGGGGGATAGAATATTTTCAGGAACAAGGAAATCATAATAATTTTTGTTTTTAGTCATAAGTATATTGCTGTGTTGTGCAACAGATTCATGAAATTTTTGTTTATCAACATATTCTTTTTTTATTATGGATTTTCCATCAGTTTGGCGTTTAGTCTTATCAACCAATGAAATACCTATGGTTTGATATATAATATCTTTTCCATCCCTTTTCATAGATAGACGAATTGGTTCGACAATAAATATGCCTCTTTTTACCAATTCTGTAAGAGTTAGATCTTTCTGAATCAACATTACATCTAGATGCATCTCTCCTCGTTGAATTGAAGATATAGCTATTTCCTTTGGATCTATCAGTCTAAGTAGAAGACAATATACCTTTATATTATTGATCATTCTTTGATTCAAGAGATCATCCCATCTTAATTGAAAAAGAAAATATTTTTTCAAGAAGAAATTGAGTTCTGCTTCTTTCTTGCTCTTAGATTGTTTTTTTTTTCTACCTTTTTTAATGTCTGTTCCTGTATAATCTGTCTCAACATCTTTTTCATTTTGTTTTCGTAAATCTAATACAAGATTTCCTTGACCTTGTTGTTCATTTTTTTTTTTTACATTGATCTTTTTACTTTTACTAATACTAATATTTTCATAGAAATGAAAATTAAAAATAAGTAATTTGGTAGGTATGATCCACGGTTTTATTTTATACGCATTAAAAAGTAGTAAAAATTCTGGGAAAAACCAAGGTTCTAGATGTGATATGCTACGATAGAATTTTTCTTGATTCATTCCCATCCAATCAAAAAAGGAATTTTTTTTTAATTTTTGATAATTTTGATTTTGAGTATTTTTATGAATCTTGGTGTTGATAGGCGTATTGGCCCGGGTCTCAATATCAATATTATTTCTAATACAGAAATGGGGAATTTTATAATTTAAAAATAGTCTATCCATATTTTTGTCCGTATCAATGAGAAATCTTTTTTCTAGATAATTATTAATAACTATCCTTATCAATCCATAAAATGGTTCGGGTTTTAGTGTATTGAAATTAGATAAAATTTTTTTGTTTTCCACTTCTTGTAATTGTAACGTTGATTCATAAATATATGAGTTTTTATTATCCTCAAAATTTATATATTTATATGATAAAATATCATATCCTAAATTTTTTTTCAATTTTTCTTTTTGACTCATCAATGAATTTACTGCATAGTAATTTTCTTTCATGTAATGAATTAATTGGTCTTTTTCTTTTTTATATAAATCAGATTCCGTTGAGTCTTTTTTTTGAATTATACGACATTGGTTAGCCCTATTTTGCCATTTTTTTGATACTAAATAAGACCACTTAGTCTGAGATAAATTATATTGAAAATGACCCCTTAACCACATTTTCCATTTATTCATTCTATACTTATGTATTTTCTTATGCTTTGGTTTGGAACCAAATATTCCTTGTGTTGTACAATAATTCTTTATTATATCTGTAAGAAAAGGATAGGTGTTATGATTATGATATTGAAGTACAGATTTCAAAGCATATTTGTTAAATAATTGATTTTGCGAGAATTTGTAAAATATATATGCTTGAGACAAAGAAGATAAGTCCCAATAAATATTAGAATTTTTGTTGCTAATACTAAAATTAGTATTATAAAAAATATTATAAAACGACTTTTTTATAGTCGAAATAAAGTTCATTATTTTTTGATTTGTCTTTTCAATTCCTTCTTGATTTGTTTTATCATTATAAATGTATTTAGTTAAAATTTTGTTTGTTGATTTAAAACTTGGAATCTTAATGATACATAGTAATAGATTCATGTATATTTTTTCAATGAAAGATTTTATAAAATAATGCGATTTACGTATTAATCGGATATTTTTTCTTTTAAATATTTTCCAAATATCCTTCTGTAATTCCGATCTTTTATCATCATAAGTGAGAACCATTTTTTTCTTGTCTTTTGTGATTCCTTTTATTTGACTCCTAATTGTGATTGTCTTATTAGCAAGATCTTTCATTTTTGTTTCGATGAGTGAATAATTTGCATTTCCGCAATTCAGGAATTGAATTGCAATCATCGATTCGCGAAGAATCTTATAATTTATATTAGAATCTTTTCCATTTTTATTTTTAGTTGGTTCATATATTTTAACCCTACTCGATTTTAATATGGGTTTTACTTTTTCAAGTTCTTTCATTATTAGGTCCATAAATAGAATTATTTTGATGAACCATCTTGTTTTTTTTTTTGAAACTTTTAGAACCCCATTTCCTCTTTCTTTGAAAACTCTTATAACTTGTAAAATTTTCTTGTTCGCTTTTATCGTTTTTTTTTCGAGTTCTTTAAAAATGGGTTCAAAGAAAGAAGGTCGTTTTCGGGGAGACCCAAAAGGTAGCTCTGCTTCTCTTCCCCAAACTGTTAAAAAACAAAAGTTATCTTTTTTCTCTTTTTTTTGCCTTTGCTGATCTCCATGATTAAATCGTACCTTAGATCTTTGCCAAGGTTTCAGATAAAAAGGAAATAGAATCTTTATTTGAATACCATCTCTTAACCAATTTTGGGGAAATTCCGTTTCTGATAATTGAACACCATTATAAGTACATTTAACATGCATTTCTCCATTCCATTCCTTCCAATCCTCGTACCATTCGGGGAATTGAAACAATAACATACGACTAATATTTTTAGCTATTATTAATACGGGAAATAGAACATATTTTCTAAGAAAAGATTGGGTTACTAATATTAAACCTCTTATTGCTTGAGTAAATAGAAAGCTATCCCAAGCCTCTGATATTGCTATTCGTTCATTTTCCTCTTCTTTCTCTTTGTTTTTCTCTTTGTTTGTTTTTTCACTTTCTTTTGTATGTTCTTGCTCAAAATAATAAATTTGAGATTCTGAGGTTCTCCCTAACCAATTCCTAATTTTAAATATATCAAAAAACGAAAAAAAAAATGTTTTGTCTATTCGATCCAAAAAAAGTGGAGAATGC